GATGTACGATATTAGGGAATTGTAAAAAAGTGAAAGAGATCTAATCTAAAAGATCTTTTTCCTAGGATTCCCGCATTTATTCATACCTCTCCAATCGATATTCTATTTCTATTTGTTCAGTCAATTACGATTCATAATTTGAATAACAATTGTTATCTGTTTCCGACGTGCGCCTAAACAAACAAACAAAAAGAAAAACTATGTTCTATAGAATCATTTCCATTTCATTTGATTTCATCGAATTCAACGATTGACCAAAATCGTCATTAATTGCAATTCAATTGGATCAATCCAATTTAGCATTGATATGTAATGATTCGGGGGATGATGACTCCGTTTGTTTATATCCATGCGGATGCGATGCGAATAATGATAAAGAATATGTAATGGCTATAAGCCAATCCTGTGTATGTTTCGAAGAATGATTCTAGAATCCGATTCAATAGAAGATGTGGGTGGTTTACGTTATGGAAGAAAGGCATGTATATGTGATATTAGATATTTACTAGTTATATATGGACTATCCATATATTCCATCCATTTAGATGGATTTCACTTCAATACAAGTCCTTACGTTTCATCTGTGACTGTGGGTTGAATGGATAAACAGATGAAGTTAAGCATATGAAGAGAAAGGGCGAAGAATTGAAAGAATGGTTCGGAACAAAGAAATGGAAGAACTGGAACCGTATGGATTTACAAAGACTCCACGGATAGGGACTAAAAACGAGATATCAAAATAGTCCTGATGATTCAGTAATATCATTACTTCAATTTGGAGTTCTTAGTTACTTTGACCGGATGGATCTTAGTGAGGGAACAATAAGTTAAGTAATAATTCATTGGTTGAATGTATCATTAACCATTTCTTATTCTTAATTTTGGTGCGAGGAACTTACCATGAATCCACTGATTTCTGCCGCTTCCGTTATTGCTGCTGGATTGGCCGTAGGGCTTGCTTCTATTGGACCCGGAGTTGGTCAAGGTACTGCTGCGGGCCAAGCCGTAGAAGGTATCGCGAGACAACCAGAAGCAGAGGGTAAAATACGAGGTACTTTATTGCTTAGTCTGGCTTTTATGGAAGCTTTAACAATTTATGGGCTGGTCGTGGCATTAGCGCTTTTATTTGCGAATCCTTTTGTTTAGTCCTATAAACGTGACAAATACTTCTTTTCTTATTTTATTGCCGTCGACTTGCCGCTTGCTTTGCTTCTTCGAATTCTACCAAAACTTCACTTCTACAATCATTTCTTTGTTGAGACAATACCCCCTGGGGAGGACTGATTTGAGGATGAGGAATTAGTAGATCCACTCGCTTTCTTCCTTCCCGTCCTTAATTTAATAGAAACCTTTTTTTGAACTTTTAGTAAGTGTTGCAACAAACAAACGAGGTATTTCGAAATTGACATGAAACCTGGGACCTAATAAGTATTAGGAAACTTCAATTGAAATTAAATAATGATAAAGAATCCATTTTTACATTTTTTTATGATATAAAATGAAATGAATATATTCCTATTTATAAATAAGGTAAATAAGTCAATTAAAAAAAAAAGAAATCAATAAAAAAAGGGGTACGAAGTGATACAAAAAGAACTCTGTTCGATTTTTTTAGTCCTATCTATAAGAGGAGAGCATATGAAAAATGTAACCGATTCTTTCGTTTACTGGGGTTACTGGTCATCCGCCGGGAGTTTCGGGTTTAATACCGATATTTTAGCAACAAATCTAATAAATCTAAGTGTAGTGCTTGGTGTATTGATCTTTTTTGGAAAGGGAGTGTGTGCGAGTTGTGTATTTCAAGAATAGGCTGGATCCAACCGGCTGCACTTTCTTTTTTTTTAATAGGAAAGAAGGGTGCATGATCTCGACGAATTACTTCTGAATAAATTCAGAAATCATATGTAAGAACCATAGCATTTCGTGACTCATTGGTAAATCCACTTTGATTCTCTATCAACCAATAATGTGGTACCCTTAACATGGTTAAAGCTAAACCGTCTGAAGTACAGGCACAACATAGTACTCTTTCTACCACTACGTTAGTACGGAGATGGTTTCAAAATGAATAGTTGGCAATTTATCTGATATAGAACACTCATATCGATAAAATCATTTGAACCATTTACTGGAAAAATGGGTGTCTTGCCCTTTTTTTATCCAATGCTGAATCGACGACCTATGTATCAAATTAGAAGAATTTTTTGGATTTGAAGAAAAAAAAAAAGAAACAACTTTGCTGACAATTACATATTTTTTGTCTGGTCGGAAGAGCCCTCCGAATATTCTGATCTTGTATCAGTTTCAATATCTTGGAATACGAACAGAGAAAGGAAAAGAGGGTAGGCTCATTACCTTAAAAGATATGGGAATGGCCCATAAGTAACTGAGCGTGAGAGCCAAATGAATCGAAAGATTCATGTTTGGTTCGGGAAGAGATCATGGAAGTGAAGTTGTGAATGAATGGGAAGATAATCTACTTTCATTAAGTGATTTATTA